TATGAGCTACGCTTTGGAGGGAGCGTTGCAGCCAACCTTTGGACGTGAGATAGTTGTTCTTTGGAATAAAGTGAGTAAGAGTGGGGATAAGTCTAAAATTCTCAATAAAATGTACGATGTAAATTTATGTATTGGGGGCTTAGTTTTTAAAGTTTGAATAAGGGGAAAAGTTTGACTCTGGCTATTTGTTTTCTTTATGATGATAGTGCATGTAAATATAAGTGTGACAAAATTTAATTTATTTTTAAATAAAATAAATAAAAATCAGTAAAAGATGATTACAACTGTTAAATTCTCAGCATATAATATTAGGTTTTATATTAGTCAAAACTAGAACTAGAAAATCATATAAAATCTGGCTAAAATTGTGCCAGCCGCCGCGGTTATACTGTGAGGTTAAGTAAACAAAATTTGGTTAAAATAAGTTATTATGTTATTATATTAAATAAAAATAAGATATTAAGTATAAGTGAAATAAACATTTAAATTATTGTTTTTATAATTTATCAATAAATAAGAAACTTAGAAGTTTAAGAGATAAACCAGGATTAGATACCCTGTTATACTTAAATTAAAAAAAATTACCTGGGTAGTATTCAGTTATGTCCTTGAAACCCAAAGAGTTTGGCGGTATCTCAGCCTAGTTAGAGGAGCTTGTTCCGTAATCGATAATCCGCGAAATATCTTACGTACTCTTGTAAACAGTTTATATACCGTCGTTGTCAGATAATACTAAAAGGTTAATAATTATCTAAATATAATCAAATATAACATATCAGATCAAGGTGTAACTTATGAGTGCGAGTTGAATGAGCTACAATTTATAGGTGTATAAAATACGAAAATTAGTTTTAAAGTAAACTAGTAGAAGGTGGATTTAATAGTAATTAAATCTTTAATAAGATTTAGTGATAAAAGCTCTGAGATATGTACACATCGCCCGTCGCTCTCACTACAAAGTGAGATAAGTCGTAACATAGTAGGAGTACTGGAAAGTGTTCCTAGAATGCAAAGTAGAGCTTGATTAGTTAAGCATCTCACTTACGTTGAGAAGATATCGTGCAACTCGATTTATTTTGAAAAATAAAAACTAATTTGTCAATAATTTTGAACATAACCTAAAATAATGAAAATAATCTTAAATTTGTGTTTATAAGTATTTAATAAAGAAAATAAAAATAAAGTAATAGCTAATAAGTACTGTAAAGGAAAGTTGAAATATCTGAAAAGTTAATTTGTTGAAAGTATAAATTCAAATTAGTGCCTTGTGTTTCAGGAAACTTAAACTTAAACTTTTTATAAAAGGTATCCCGAAATTTAACGAGCTAATTAAACATTAATAGTTAACGTAGCATAGTTATTATAAATGTTTTATTAGAAGTGAAATTCTATACGCGTTAATAAGTATCTGGTTTTTTAATAAATAAATTTAATTTAGCCTTTGGGTTTAATCTAACCAAAGCGTAAAGATAGGAGGGAAAAGCTTCTTATTTAATAATAAACTTATTATGAATAATAAATAAATTATATATTTAGCTAGGCTTAAAATCAGTCAAGTTTTAAAATCGTTATAGATTATTTAAAATAATATTAACATTTAAGATTATTCCAATAAAATTATTAAAAAAATTTGTTGAATAAAATTTTAAAAGTTATAATTAAGTTATTAGTATAAAGTATTGTAAAACTAAATCTTCTAGGTAATAAATCAATAATTTTTAGTATTTTAAAATTTATGTTAAGGAACTCGGCAATTACCCCTTCTGCCTGTTTATCAAAAACATGTCTATATGATAAGATTTATATAGTCTGGCCTGCCCACTGATAATTTGAATTAAAGGGCCGCGGTATTTTGACCGTGCGAAGGTAGCATAATAATTAGTCTCCTAATTAGAGGCTTGTATGAATGGTCGGACAAGATGGGAACTGTCTCAATATAATAAATGAAATTTAATATTTAAGTAAAAAAGCTTAAATAATTTAGAGGGACGATAAGACCCTATAAAGCTTTATGGTAAAATTTTTATATATAAAATATTTCGTGTAACTTATTAAAAAATAAATACCATTTTACTGGGGCGGTAAAAGTATATCTTGATTAACTGCTTTTATTATTAAAAACAGTTATAGCTGAATAATAAATTGATCCATTACTAATGATCATAAGTTCAAGTTACTTTAGGGATAACAGCGTAATTTTTCTTGAGAGTCCTTATCGAAAGAAAAGTTTGCGACCTCGATGTTGAATTAAGGAAGCCTTAAGGTGCAGCAGTTTTATATAGGCAGATCTGTTCGATCTTTAAACCCTTACATGATTTGAGTTCAGACCGGCGTAAGCCAGGTTGGTTTCTATCTTCTATAATTTTGATTGTTTACTTTAGTACGAAAGGATTTAGTAAATTAAATAATTTATTGTTAAACTTGAAATTTATTAAGTGTTAAGTTGGCAGAAAAGTGCACTAGACTTAGGATCTAAAAATAAGGTTTATAATTTCCTTACTTAATAGTGGTTACATTAATGATTATTAATTATATTATTTTAATAGTATGTGTATTAGTAAGAGTGGCTTTTTTTACTTTACTAGAGCGTAAAGTATTAGGGTATATTCAGATTCGTAAAGGACCTAATAAATTGGGGTTTATCGGAATTCTTCAGCCGTTTGCGGATGCAGTAAAGTTGTTTACTAAAGAACAGGCTTTACCTATAATAAGAAATTTTTTGCCTTATTATTTATCTCCTATTTTTAGATTATTTATTTCTTTAGTAGTGTGATTAGTAATTCCATATGAAACGGGGCTGATAAACTTTGGGTTAGGCTCATTATTTTTTTTGTGTTGTACCAGGTTAGGGGTTTATACCCTAATGGGGGCAGGATGATCATCAAATTCTAAATATGCATTATTAGGAAGGATTCGGGCAGTTTCTCAAACAATCTCTTACGAAGTTAGTCTTGCACTAATCCTGCTGTCCTTTATTTTTTTAGTAGGGGGGTTTAATTTAGCTTTGTTTAGAGATTATCAGTCAGAGTGTTGACTTATGATTTTGACACTTCCTTTAGCGGGAGTTTGATTTGTTTCATGTTTAGCTGAAACTAATCGAACACCTTTTGATTTTGCAGAAGGAGAGTCAGAATTGGTATCTGGTTTCAATGTAGAATACAGTGGTGGAGGGTTTGCATTAATTTTTTTGGCTGAATATAGAAGAATTTTGTTTATAAGAGCTCTTTTTGTTATTCTCTTTATAGGTTGTAGACCAAGCAGATTGAGGTTTTGTTTAAAGCTAGTATTTATTGTTTTTAGTTTTATTTGGGTCCGTGGCACTTTACCTCGGTTTCGTTATGATAAATTAATATATTTATCATGGAAAAGGTTTTTACCGGTGTCTTTGAATTATTTAATATTTTTTATAGGATTGAAGATAATGATAAGAATCACCTTGTTATAATTAATAATTTAAATATATAACATTCTAATTTTAGTAAAAATTATTAGAGGAATTAAACCTCTGTAGGGTACTTTCAAAGTACCTGCCTAAACTCGGCCAAATAATTATTTAGTTAAGAATTTCATCTCAAATTATAAACATAATAGGACTAACCAAATAATATGCAAAATAAAGTACAGTTAAAATTTGTCCAGTTAGTACATAAGGTTCTTCTACTGGGCGTGCACCAATTCATGTTAGTAAAATAACAATGACAACTATAGATCAAAATATTACTTGATTTACGGGATAAAAAGATAGTCCTCGAAAGTTTGCCTTTTGAGTAAACGGTATAATAAACAGAATAGCAATTGAGGCAACTAGGGCAATAACTCCTCCTAGTTTATTCGGAATTGACCGAAGGATAGCGTAAGCAAATAAAAAGTATCATTCAGGTTGAATATGTAAAGGGGTTCTTATAGGGTTGGCAGGAATAAAATTTTCAGGATCTCCTAATAAATAAGGGTCAAATAAACTAAGTAAGATAAGTGCCATAAGCATAAAAACAAATCCAACAATATCTTTAAATGTAAAGTAAGGGTGAAAAGGTACTTTATCAATATTTCTTACTAAACCAAGAGGGTTTCTAGACCCTGTTTGATGTAGAAATAAAATGTGAACTATTGTAGCAGCAGCTACTACAAAAGGAAATAAAAAATGGAAAGTAAAAAACCGAGTTAAGGTCGCATTATCAACAGCAAACCCTCCTCAAACTCATTGAACTAAATCTGTACCAATATAAGGGATAGCTGATAATAAATTAGTGATGACTGTGGCCCCTCAAAAAGACATTTGTCCCCAAGGGAGAACATATCCTATAAAAGCCGTTCCTATAACCAAAAATAAAATAATCACTCCTACTATTCATGTATGTATAAATAAATAAGAACCATAGTAAAGTCCTCGTCCTACATGTAAATACAAACAGATAAAAAAGAAAGAAGCTCCATTAGCATGTACCGTTCGTAAAAGTCAACCGTAATTAACGTCACGACAAATATGAGCAACACTAGAGAAAGCTAAGTCGATGTGTGCAGTATAGTGTATAGCTAAAAATAAACCTGTCGCAATTTGAACGACTAAACATAAGCCCAAAAGGGAACCGAAGTTTCATCAGATAGAAATATTGGAAGGGGCTGGTATATCAACAATAGCACCATTTATAATTTTAAATAATGGGTGGGATTTACGAATAGGTATTGTCATATGTTGTTAATATTCGTAGTGGTCCTAGAAAGGTGTATGTAATTTTTACTACTACAATCAAAGTTAATAATAAATATAAAATTATAAATAAAGTCGTATTCATAGTGTTATTGGAGTAAATGTTCCCAATTAATACAGTTTGCCTATTGTAAGAGTTTCCTATATATTTATGCATATCAGCTGAAGCTATTTTAAAATCTATTAATAGGGGATCTAAAATCATCGAAATCAATATAGCGGCCGAAATTATTAATAAAAAGAAAATAATTATTTTGAAAGAAAATTGAAATATTTCGTTAGAAGCGAGGGAAGTAATATAAATAAATAAAACTAATATTCCTCCTAAAAAAATCAAAAATAAAATGTAAGAAAATCATACGTGAAAATTTATTAGGGCAGTAATAGCACAAATAGCTAAAGTTTGTAACAAAAGTATTATCCCTATAGCTAATGGGTGGGTGATATTTATAAAAACTAATCTTAATGTTATAGAAATTACGTAGAGTAATAAAATGAATGAAATATCAAGGGGTAGTTTAATAAAAATACTAGTTTTGGGAATTAGTGATAAGAAAATTTTCTTTCCCTTGATGCTTTAAGAATTAATATAATTCACTTTTGATTTACAAGACCAAAGTTCTGTGTTAAACTATTAAAACAAATGTTAGGACTTAATTTCTATTTATTAGGAAGATTAATTATAATCTTAAGGGGTATATGAGGGTTTGTATCTAAGCGGAAGCATTTATTAAGTTCTTTGCTTAGGTTGGAATATATAATATTAGGTATTTTTTGGTTGTTAACTATGGTTTTTTCCTACTTAGGTCAAGAGAGTTATTTTACTTTAATTTTTTTGACTTTAGCTGCTTGTGAAGGAGCTCTAGCTTTATCAATTTTAGTATCTATTATTCGAACTCATGGAAATGATCGATTTTCTAGTTTTACAATACTTCGATGTTAAAATTCGTGTTGGGTTCTTTTTTTTTAACACTAGGATGTAGAAGATGGTATGGGGTGCAAGTTGGGATGATGGCTCTTTTTGTTTGTTATTTACTGTGTTGTAAGCATGATTTTTATATAAGAATGTTAAGTTATAGTTTTGGTTCTGATTGGTTAAGATATATCCTAATTCTTTTAAGATTTTGAATCATGTTGTTAGTTTTAATGAGTAGTCAGGCAATTTTGGACAAGAACAATTTTCATAAAATTTTTGTTATAACTTGTTGTCTTTTGAATTTTTTTCTAGTAATAACATTTGCTTCTACCGATTTATTTCTTTTCTATGTTAGATTTGAAGCTTCATTAATTCCTACTTTAATTTTGATTTTAGGCTGGGGTTATCAACCTGAGCGGATTGGTGCAGGGATCTATATACTATTTTATACTTTGACAGCCTCACTACCATTGTTGGTTTCTTTAATAATTTTGTATAATTGTGGGGGTTCTCTAACTTTAGGACTAAGTTATGAAGTAATGGGGGATTCTTTTGTGTATAAAGTGTGATATTTAAGAAGTGTTTTTGCTTTTATTGTAAAACTTCCTATGTTTATATTTCATCTTTGGTTACCTAAAGCTCATGTAGAGGCCCCTGTTGCAGGTTCAATAATTTTAGCTGGTGTGTTGCTTAAGCTAGGGGGATATGGGTTATTACGTATTGTTCCTTTGTTTAGTGATGTAAATAGAAAACTTTGTTGAATTTGGGTAAGAATTAGATTAGTAGGAGGAGTCCTAGTAAGTTTAATATGTTTGCGTCAGGTTGATATTAAAGCGCTTATTGCTTATTCTTCTGTGGCACATATGGGTATAGTATTATGTGGAGTTACTATTTTCAACTGATGGGGTGTTAACGGAGCTGTAGTTGTCATAGTGGGCCACGGGCTTTGTTCTTCGGGATTATTTTTTCTTATCAATATAGTTTATGAGCGATTAAGAAGACGTAGTCTTTTAATTAGTAAAGGATTATTAAATATTATACCTACTATGGCAATGTGATGATTCTTACTCTGTGCTGGTAATATGGCGGCACCCCCAACTTTAAATTTGTTAGGAGAAATTCAATTAATTGTTAGAATTATAAACTGGAGTAGGTTCAATATAATTGGTATTGGGTTGTTATCTTTTTTTAGTGCCGCTTATACCTTATACTTATTTTCCATTAGACAACATGGTAAATATTATAGGGGTATATTCTCCTGTTGTAGAGGAAAAGTTCGGGAATACTTAGTATTAATATTACACTGGTTACCATTAAATGTGATGTTTATAAGAGGGAGTCTAATGTTATTTGCATTTTATTTAAATAGTTTATTTAAAACGCTGGTCTGTGGATCCAGAAATATAACTTAGAGTTATTTTAGATCGTGTTGTGAAGTTTAAAAATATATTTGACTAGAATGTTTTTCTTGTTATTAGGTTCTAGAAGAAGATTACTAATATCTTTAATTTCTTTATATAAAGGGGTTGGTTACTTTATTGAATGGGAAATTGTCAGGACTAATAGTAGGTCTGTGGTAATAACTTTAATTTTGGATTGGATATCTTTAATATTTTTAGGATTTGTTATATTAATTTCTTCAATAGTTCTTTACTATAGGGGGGGTTATATAGAAGGAGACCCTAATATTAACCGATTCATTTATTTAGTGTTAATATTTGTAGTTTCTATAGTAGCTTTAATTATTAGTCCTAACTTAATTAGTATTCTTTTGGGCTGAGACGGTCTAGGGTTAGTATCTTATTGTCTTGTGATTTATTATCAAAATGAAAAATCCGGAGCTGCTGGAATACTGACAGCTTTATCAAATCGAGTAGGGGATGTAGCTATTTTGCTGGCTATTTCTTTAATATCTGTATATGGGGGTTGAAATTTTGTTTTTTATTTAAATAGTATTTGTGGTGATGGCTCTTTGGGTATTTTATGTTTTTTAGTAATATTAGCCGCCATAACTAAAAGAGCTCAAATTCCTTTTTCAGCTTGGTTGCCAGCTGCCATAGCAGCACCTACTCCTGTATCGGCGTTAGTTCATTCATCCACTTTAGTTACTGCAGGAGTTTACTTGTTAGTGCGATTTGAACCTGCCATACATGGAAGAAGATATTCTCAAGCGTTATTATTATTAGGAGGTTCTACAATATTTATGGCTGGACTAGGGGCTAATTTTGAGTATGATTTAAAAAAAATTATTGCTTTGTCTACTCTTAGGCAGCTTGGGGTAATGATGAGAATTTTAGGGTTTGGTTTACCCGACTTGGCTTTTTTTCACCTTCTATCTCATGCTTTATTTAAAGCATTATTATTCATGTGCGCAGGTGTGGTTATCCATAGAGCTAAAGATTATCAAGATATTCGTATAATGGGGGGCTTAAGAAAATTTATACCTTTAACTACTTTTTATATAAATTTAGCTAACTTAGCCTTATGTGGTATGCCTTTTATAGCGGGGTTTTATTCTAAAGATGTAATCCTGGAGATGGCTTTTATGGGTACTATTAATTATATTTCTTTTTTAATATACGTGCTTGCTACTGGATTAACTGTTTGTTATACCGCTCGTTTAGTTTATTACTCAGTGACAGGGGGCTTTAATATAGGGAGTTTACATACTGTTAATGATGAAAGAAGATTATTAACAAGTCCTATGTTATTATTAGCCTTAGGGGCTGTTACAGCTGGTTCTATACTTAGTTGGTTGATTATTCCATACCCTTATATAATTTGTTTAAGAAGATTTTATAAAAGATTAGTATTAATAGTATGTGGACTTGGGGCGTGGATTGGGTATATTCTTAATCTTGGCTCCTTTTTATATATATTAAATTCTTTTAAGTTTTATAGAAGAGTAGTATTTAGTGGAAGGATGTGATTTCTTCCTTTCCTTTCAACTCAAAATATTATATTTAGATTTTTAGTTAATGGTTTAAATATTTATAAAATAGGGGATCAAGGATGGTTTGAAAACAAAGGCGGTTATAACTTGCATAATACTTTAATAGGAAAATCAAGATTATTAGAAAAAATACAGGATAATAGAATTAAACTTTATATAATTACTTTCTTATTTTGGGGGGTATTATCTATTATTATTGTGTAAATTTACATAGATTATATAAAAGATCGTAACACTGAAGATGTTAAAGAGGTTAATTCGAACCTGTGAATATAAAATTTACTTCAAAAGAAATAAATTCTTATCTTTACATTGAAAATGTAATGTGTTTATAATTACACTACAAAAGCAGAAATAAAAACGGAATTTAACCGCTTAAGTAAAAAGTTAGTAGCTTTTTCTTACCTCAGTTTATTTCCTTAACCAGAAATATTCATTTCAATTTTATTATTAACAATAATATACCTCTTTTTGGTTTTGGTTAAAAATTATAACAGGTAAAGGTATTTTAATACCAAAAGTCAGGTCGAAACTGAATGCAATATTTCGCTTTTTACCTTAGTATGAGGTAATAAGGTAGGTTAACTTTGTAACACCTTCTAAATGCAAATCAGATATCATTTTTGACTACTACCCTAATTTTAATCTGCTCAGTCTAATGCTCCTTGATTTCATTCATGGTAAAGTCCTAAAAGCAAAATTAAAATAAAAAAAATACCTACAAACAACCACCTAAATACATTTACTAATTTTAGAATAGTTGCTAGGGGAAGTAGTAAAGTGATTTCAACATCAAAAATGAGGAAAATAACAGCAATCAAAAAAAATCGAAGGGAAAATGGTAAACGGGCTGATCCTTTGGGGTCAAATCCACATTCAAATGGGGTATTTTTTTCTCGGTCTGTAATAGTTTTTTTGCTTAAAACAAAGGAAATTATTATTACAATGGCAGAAATAATTAAGGTAATTGTGATCGCAAGACTGGAGATAATCATTATCTTTTCTAGAATTTCTAGACCTTTTGGTTGGAAGCCAAATATACTTTTTATACTAAAAAGATTTATCCCCCTCATCAGTAGATAGAGATATATAAAAATAATCAAACTACATCGACGAAGTGTCAATATCAAGCGGCGGCTTCAAATCCAAAATGATGGTGCCTAGAAAAATGACATAAGTATAATCGGTAAAAACAAACCGCTAAAAACGAAGATCCAATAATAACATGAAGTCCATGGAATCCCGTAGCTACAAAAAAAGTTGAACCATACACTGAGTCAGCAATAGTAAATGAAGCCTCAAAGTATTCTAAAGCTTGTAAGGCGGTAAAATAGACTCCTAGAAGAATGGTAATCCCTAGTCCTTGAAGAGCTTGAGAGTGATTACTTTCTATAATTGCATGGTGCGCTCATGTTACAGTGGCCCCCGATGATAATAAAATAGCTGTGTTTAATAAAGGAATTTGAAAGGGGTTAAATGTTATAATTCCAGCAGGGGGTCAACTAATCCCAATTTCTACAGTAGGGGCTAATCTTCTATGAAAAAAGGCTCAAAAGAAAGAAAAAAAAAATAAGACTTCTGACGTAATGAACAAAATCATTCCTCATCGTAATCCGATAGTTACAATAGAAGTATGTAATCCTTGATATGTACCTTCTCGTGTGATGTCTCGTCATCATTGAATTATAGTCAATAAAACTGCTAAAATTCCTAACGCAAATAAGTCGATTTGAAATTTATGAAACCATTTTACTAGTCCTGTTGTTAGCATTATAGCACTAATTGATGCTGTTAGTGGTCAAGGACTTATGTCTACAAGGTGATAAGGATGGTGTCCGTGGTCTGACATTAGTTTACTTCTCCTGCATACAATGTTCTTAAGACTGCGAACACATACGATTGAATTACAGCTACAGCTGCTTCTAGTATAAGCAAAAGAACTTGCGAGAGAATTAATAATGAGAGAATAGTTATTCTTAGGCTAGGGCCTGTAGAAGCTAAAAGGGTCAATAATAAATGTCCGGCAATTATATTAGCTGCTAGTCGAACGGCTAAGGTGCCAGGTCGTATAATATTTCTTAAAGTTTCAATTAATACCATAAAAGGTATTAAAAAAGCCGGGGTTCCTTGCGGAACAAGGTGGGCAAATATATGTTTTGTGTGGTTAATTCATCCATAAAGTATAAATCCTAGTCATAAAGGTAGTGATAAAGATAAAGTTATAGCTAAATGTCTAGTACTAGTAAATACATAAGGTATAAGACCTATAAAATTATTAAACACAATAATAGAAAATAAAGTTACAAATAGTAAGGTTCTTCCAGTAGGGGCTATAGGCCCTAATAAAACTTTAAACTCCAAGTGTAAAGTTTTTAGTAAAGAATATCATATAAAATAAAGCCGATTTGGTAATATTCAGTAAGCAACAGGGATTATAAAAAGTCCAATAAATGTAGAAAGCCAGTTTAACTGTATGTTTATTAAAGATGTAGATGGGTCAAATACAGAAAATAAGTTAGTTATCATTTTCAATTTATTTGATGAGTCTCATATTTTAAACCTTCTTGTTCTTTCATTTTAGGGGTAAAAGTAAAATAACTTATTACCACAAACAGTATAAAAGTTAAGAAGAAAAAAGCGTATAAATTTAGTCATAATAAGGGTGATATTTGTGGGATCAAAAAATACTAATAATCTTAGTTACTTAAGCTTGACAAGCTAATGTTATCTATTAACTAATTTTTTCATTAAGAATAGACGCAACTATTATAATAAATTTAAAAGATTTACACTTACTTTCAGTCACTTAATGATTCCTCTCTTATCGAATTAATCCAGTTAAGAAACGCATCTACCGACACAGATTCTACTACGATAGGTATAAAGCTGTGGTTTGCACCACAAATCTCTGAACATTGCCCGTAAAATAAACCTGGTCGGTTCATTAAAAATCTAACTTGATTTAATCGTCCGGGGATTGCATCTGCTTTAACACCTAATGAAGGAACTGTTCAGGAGTGAATTACATCTGCAGCAGTAATTAAAACACGAACTTGTGTATTTATAGGTAGTACAGCCCGATTATCTACATCTAAAAGTCGGAAATTATTATCTGACATCTCGTTCATGGGAATTATATAAGAATCAAATTCAATTTGTTGAAAGTCTGAATATTCATAACTTCAATATCATTGATGTCCAATTGTTTTAAGAGTAATTGCAGGCTCATTAACTTCGTCTAATAAATATAAAAGACGAAGAGAAGGAAATGCAATAAATAAAAGAATAATAGCTGGAAGTATAGTTCAAATAATTTCAATAGTTTGTCCTTCTAATAAAAATCGATTTACAAACTTGTTAGTTATTAAAGAACATATCATATATCCTACAATAGTCACGATAAGTGTAAGGACAATTATAGCGTGATCGTGAAAAAAAATTAGTTGTTCTATTAAGGGAGAGGCTCCATCTAAAAACCCTAAATAACCTCATGTTGCCATTATTCTAAAAGAAGATAAAACCCTTCATATATGGAGCTTAAATCCATTGCACTTTTCTGCCATTTTAGAAGTTAGTAATTATAGGAATTTCTATATAACTGTGATCTGCAGGAGGTAAATCGTGCTGTCACTCTACTGATGTTGGTAAAAATATATAGAATAAAACTGGGCGAGCTGCTGTAAATGCTTCTCAGATAATCACCACGAAGCCTATTACCCCCACTAAAGAAATAGTAGATCCGATTGAAGATAGTACATTTCAGGCCGTATAGGCGTCAGGATAGTCAGAGTAACGTCGTGGTATTCCACTTAACCCTAAAAAGTGTTGGGGGAAAAAGGTAATATTAACTCCAATGAACATAACAATAAAATGAATTTTTAATCATGTAGGATTTAATGTTACCCCAGTAAAAAGAGGGAATCAGTGAGCAATACCTGCAAAAATCGCAAACACTGCTCCTATAGAAAGAACATAATGAAAGTGAGCTACGACATAATATGTATCGTGAAGAATAATATCAATAGATGAGTTAGCTAAGACTACTCCAGTTAGACCCCCTACTGTGAATAAGAAAATAAATCCAAGGGCCCATATTAAAGAAGGGGAATATGTTAAGCGGGCTCCATGGAGTGTTCCTAATCAACTAAAGATTTTAATTCCTGTGGGGACGGCAATAATTATAGTTGCTGAGGTAAAATAAGCTCGAGTATCTACGTCTATACCTACTGTAAATATATGATGGGCTCATACTACAAAGCCTAAAACTCCAATAGCTAGTATAGCATAAATTATTCCTAAAGTTCCGAATGTTTCTTTTTTGCCAGATTCTTGTCTAACAATATGAGAGATTAGACCGAAGCCAGGTAAAATTAAAATGTAGACTTCTGGGTGACCAAAAAATCAAAATAAGTGTTGATAAAGAACCGGATCTCCTCCTCCTGCTGGGTCAAAAAAGGATGTGTTTAAGTTACGATCTGTAAGTAATATAGTAATTGCTCCAGCTAATACAGGGAGAGAAAGAAGTAAAAGAATAGCTGTAATAAAAACAGCTCATACGAATAATGGTATACGGTCTATAGTTATACCGTTAGACCGTATATTAATTACTGTAGTAATAAAGTTTACTGCTCCTAGAATTGAGGAAGCTCCTGCTATATGTAAAGAAAAAATACCTAAATCGACTGAAGCTCCAGCGTGGGCAATTCCTGCAGATAAGGGAGGATAAACAGTTCATCCTGTACCGACCCCTCTTTCTACCATCCCTCTTGAAAGAAGAAGAGTTAAAGCGGGAGGTAATAATCAAAATCTCATGTTGTTTATTCGTGGGAATGCCATGTCAGGGGCTCCTAATATAAGCGGGACAAGTCAGTTACCAAACCCTCCAATTATAATAGGCATAACCATAAAAAAAATTATGATAAAAGCATGAGCAGTTACTACAACGTTGTAGATTTGATCATCTCCAATTAATCTACCTGGTTGTCCTAACTCTGCTCGAATAATTAATCTAAGGGCAGTTCCAACCATTCCTGATCAGGCCCCTAAAATAAAATATAACGTACCAATGTCTTTATGATTTGTAGAAAATAATCATCGTCGCGTGATAAAATGGCTGAGTAGTAGGCGGTAGATTGTAAATCTATTAACGAGGCTAATATCTCTTTTATCATTAAAGAGTCCCATAGTTTAAGTTTAAAATATTAGACTGCAATTCTGAAGATACAATATAGTTGGGGCTTAATTAAGACCTAGGAGATTAAACTCATATTGAAAGGTTTGAAGTCTTTTAGTTTTATTAACTTAAGATCTTGCTTAGGAGGCTATCATATACACAATGGGGGACATAAGAAGTCCAATAAAGTTTAGAAAAATCATAAAAGTTGTGGTAAAGCTAATTTTGTTTTCGGTCAAGAATTGTCATTTAAGTAAACCGGACGATATCATAAAAGAGCTAAGAGTTAAGCGAAGATAGTAGTATAAATTGATCAATGTTCCTACAATTAAAAAAAAAGCAAGGAAAGTATAATTAGAGGCAGAAATTTCTTGGATTGTAATTCACTTTGGGATAAATCCTGTAAATGGGGGTAATCCACCTAGTGAGAGAAGCGAGGTGAATATTACGCAATTTTGTAAAGTAGTCTGGAATCCCGCTGAAAGCAAGTGGTTTAGATGATAAGCTTGTTTATAGAAAAAAAACAAGGCAATCGTAATAGAAGTAATGCAATAAACGGAAAAGTAAATAATTCACAAGGACTCTCTAATTAAAAGTGCAGACAACATTCAGGCAGTGTGGCCAATCGAGGAGTAGGATATGAGTTTACGCAATATCAGCTGGTTAATTCCTCCTAAGGCCCCTACTAAAGCAGAAACTGGGATTACCAGGATAATAAGCCAGTAAGAGGAATCAATGACATACGATAAAAGTGTTATAGGAGCAATTTTTTGAAGGGTAGACAAAATGATAAACTGAAGTCATCCCAGTCCTTCCGCTACCATCGGAAATCATATATGAAAAGGGGCAGCTCCTATTTTAATCAGGAGGGCAATAGATAATAAGTAAGCGTAAAACCTTACTCCAGCAATCATGGCTGAAGAAGCCAGTAAGATTATGGCAGAGGCTAGTGCCTGCGTTAAAAAATATTTTAGACTAGCTTCTGAGGAAAATTGATTAGTCTCTGAAGAAATTAAAGGGATAAAAGATAATAGGTTAAGTTCAAGTCCTATTCAAGCTGTAAACCATGAAGAAGAAGAAACAGCTATTATTATTCCAAACGTTAAAGTTGAAAAAAATAAAATATGAGAAGGAATTAAAAAAATTAAAAAGAGAGGGGTTATTACCCTCATAAACGGGGTATGGGCCCACTAGCTTAATTAGCTTATCTTTTTATAAACTATACTCTAGTGTAGTGGCACATTAGATTTTGATTCTTAGGGTAATGGAGCAATCCCATTGAGTATAATGAAGGTAAAATTATGTTTACATGATTTATCCTATCAAGATAACCCTTTTTCAGGCACTTCATTTGATAGAATAAGTTTTACCCCTATGGCTTTAATTTTAAAGTTAATAAAATATACACTTTAATTTGAACTTTTGAGCCTTTCTTTTAAGGAGGAAGAAAGGGGAGGGAGAGATTTTAGATGAGAGATGTATTTTTTTTTTTCTTATGTGAAAAAAGTATTTAAAAATTAAAAGTTCTCTCATCGGTTATAGTGCTGTATTAAAATGGGAAAAAAAGCTTTAGGAAAAAGGTGAGTCTTATATATTTTTTAGGATTTAGGCGTATAAAAATGAGAAAAAAAAAAATAGTTGTTATAAAACATACATTTTTTTTAGTTTTTTTTCTGATTATAAAATTAAGAACCTAAACATCGGTAGTGCAACACACATTATTTTTAGCATTTCATGAAATTTAAAGTTAGTGTGAAAAACGAGCAGAATAAAGTTACTATAAAATGATTTATTTTAGGCATATACGGAAAAATACCAGTAATTGTGATTTTTTAGTCACATATCTTTTTCAGAAAATAATGGTCACTAATTTTTTTCCAAATTTTCGAATTTCCTGATAAAATCAAGTAGAAAAATATAACTTAAATATAATACACTTTTCGGGGTCACGGTAAAAGGTCACTAAAATGTAAAATCAAAAAAAAAAATAATTTATAGTATATTATAATTATTTAATTTTTATATGCATTTATTCTTATATAAATTTTATATGTATACAACTTATTAAATTTGATAAATTTAACAGTTATGTATAACTGTAGTATACTCTCTTATTTTATTTCTTTGGAATACTTGAGAGAGTAAATGAAAAAGAAATAAGAAGAGAGTATACTACAGTTATTAATTAATATTATTGATCCTTGCTTATAAATATAAAATAATTTATTGTTTATATATTAACAAAACATAATATTAATTATTGTTTGTATACGACATATAATATTAATTATTAATGTTATACATATGAGGCATAAATATAAAAGATATGGTATGAATGCGAAAGAAGTCAAGAATTAAAATTAATTAAGGTTATTATCAGTCTGTATTATTAGATTAAGACATTATACAGATAAGGCATAAATATAAAAGATATGGTATGAATGTGAATAGTACTTAACGAACAAATAATGCTTATTTATAAGGTATGTTTTATCTTATATATTGGATCTTTATAAAAATTTATTAAAAATGTATAAATATTCTTTATAAAAACAAGAAGTTAGATATAATTCAATAAACTTTACAAAAGTA